GGACCTTTTGTCGAACAGGATAATTGGGCATGATCAAGATAGGATTGGATCATCAAAGAATCATAAAAATTAGAGTGTTGCAATTTTTCGTGGGGGGGATTTACAATTTAATGAGATTCTGAAAGGAGGGTTCATTTTATTTAAATTAAAGTTTTATCTTTTGCTTAAGAAGTTTTGATAGCTACGGATCACAAAAAACACTAAAATCATAACAGAAAAATGCATTGTGGAAAAATCGATAGTTTCTTTTTTAGTTCCGAAAATGAAACTAAAATTCAAATAGAAAAAGAAAAAGAATGTAAATAGTCTTTCTTCTTTTTGTTGTTGCTTGAATATTTTATATTCAATTGAATATAATAAATAACAAGCATTTTTGTTTTCAAATCAAATAAATCATTATTTATCTATAATTCGTTGGAACAAAAAAAGGGGCCCGGCTAGGTACTGACCAGGCCAGGCCATCAGAATAAGAAGGGCCTTTCGAACAAAATCAACACAAAGATGTCTTCTTTTTTTTTCTTTCTTTTTCTTTTTTTATTTATAGGCTCGTTCGAGCCCTTCCTTTATCTAATCTAAAAGAAATTCCTGATTTGTATATCTCTATAGAATAGAGTAAAGAAAGACTCCTTACATTATGTGTAATGTAGTAATTCTCTTTTTCAATTGGGAGAGATGGCTGAGTGGACTAAAGCGTCGGATTGCTAATCCGTTGTACGAGTTATTCGTACCGAGGGTTCGAATCCCTCTCTTTCCGGTTCCGTTGATGACTTGATTTATTTATTTATTTTTCAAATTTTTGAAATCTTAGTTAAACGTGTGGAATAGAAAAAATCCTAAGAAAATTTGAAAATGAACCAAGGAAAAACCCTTTGGATTTTATTCTTCACGTCCAGGATTACGTCCTGGATCATTAGATAGGAATCCAAAGATGAAGAGAGAAACAAAAAATATCACTACGGTATAAACGAAGAGTTTCAGAGTAAGCATTACACAATCTCCAAGATTATTTTTTTTGGAAAAAAAAAAGAGAATAGATCTTCCATTTTTCTACCACATATCCTATTTTGACACCAAGAAATGAGGTTTTTCTAGAAATAGAAATGAATTGTCAGAAATTTATTTGGAATAAGAGTTTTTCATTAACAAAAATTTCTTTCATATCCAAATTCGATATTGTGGGAGACCCTAATAGAATTAATATAATAGGGTTAGGGTCTTTCACTGGAAAAGGGTCAAAAAAAGGAGGAAATGGGGTAAGCCGGATTTATGGTGACTATCCAAGAATTTCAATGTGTAAATCGAGGGTTCAGACTCTAAAACTTATCTGATTTTATCAATTGTTAGAGAATTTTTTCTCGAAGAAATCATGAATCTTCTAGGATATTATTAAGGATCTCATCGAAAACTTACAGCAGCTTGCCAAACAAAGGCTAAGAGAAAAAAAAACAAAGGTATGACTGGCATAACATCTACGATTGGATTCAAAAAAGCATAGGCTTCGGGCAATTTGCCGAAGAAAAAACTACTCGAATAAAGGGCAGAATTAAGACAAATACAGATCAAACTAAAGATATTAAGCATAACAGACATTTTGTTCTTGGAGATAATTGCATTTTGATTGAGTTATTGATATAAGGAAAAAGGAAGAAAGGAAGTAAGGTATACAAAAAATCCTTCTTTTTCTTTGAACCCACCCAATCAAAAATCCTCCAATTCTCAAAGGAGAATAGAAGAAATAATACTTTCATACAATATCTTAATTGAATTATATGTAATGATCAATAAATTAAGTTGAATTCTATATCTATATGGATTAAAATCCTAGTAATAATCTATTCTATAGATATTTGGACTGGAGTTGACAAACAACCAATAACAATATTATTGTTTCTTAGTGTAGATTAGAAATTGATAATGGGGCGTGGCCAAGTGGTAAGGCAACGGGTTTTGGTCCCGCTATTCGGAGGTTCGAATCCTTCCGTCCCAGAGCCATATCCATTTTTTTATAATTTTAGAATAAAGATTGTTTTCTTGAACAACTTTCTGTTTAAAGTCTAATTTTAGATGGAATGTGATTCTTTTATATCTTATATGAATCATATCTTTTTTCACAAACTGAACTGAATCGAGTTCAAATGACACGCATCTGGACCTGAATCTATTTTTTATCAGGTAAGATGAGAACATGGATCAAAACAAAAGAGTTTGAATTAAAAAAAGTTGGGTGGGCTTTTCATCATATGTTCATTCCCTTTGCTATTTAGGGAAGTTAGTTACTTGGAAAAACTTTCCATCCCATATCTATTTGAATTTTCAACGATGGATGTATTTTGAATCGAGATGCAAAAGAATCTATATTCTCTTATTATTTATCCCGTAAATGAGGGAGTCTAATTAGTAATTAGATTTTTCTCGAGATCTCTGAATTCGAAACAAGAGCGAGTTCTTGATACTAATTAAATTCAATCAATAGGACTAAGTCTCTTAGTGGGTTAGACTAAAGCTTGACTAAATTTGGACTTATTGTTTGTCTTTGTAACTAGACAAGTCATTTCCCATACCGGATCAGGATTCCTTTTTTTTTGCTCTATCATTCCCATAGAAAGAATAGGGGAGTGGATAGGAGATAATCAGTATTAATTTAAATATCTGTATCTGTCCAAATCTCATTAACAAATGATCAAATAACATATTTATATATGTTTATATGTTATGGAATCGATGTATTTTCTTTGAATCTCGTTTTTTTATTTTATTTAGGTATTTTTTTTGTTTGGCTATAATGAAGAATTTTAAATCTATGTAACGATTGGATTGAGGCAGGGGTGATTTATCCTATCCCTTTTATTCACTTTATGACAAGATTCGATTATTGAAATATTACTCAACCCCATGTTAAACAAAATGCATATAAAATGAGGAAATGTTTAGCTTATATGTATCGTTCTATTTCAATGACAATAGTCTTTCGGTTTTTGTGAAAAAGGTTTGGGATCCCTTAAATTTTTTAAACTAAAATTAGTTAAATTAAGTATTATAGAATATCTATAACAGTGACAATTGTTCAGTCTATCTGATAGATACGAAAACCCCTCTCGATTTTTTCGATTTGGATTTTCGCAATCAGATGAAAAGAATAAAGATTCAAATCTTACCTTACATCAGTTTTTTTATCCATCTCATGAAAAAAAATGGGATTTCTTTCTTCTTTTCTGTGATCTATTTATCTATTTGAAATCAGTGATGGGTCAATTAAAAAAAAAAGACTTATCTTTTAATGATGTCTAAATAGGAACCTTTTTCCATTCGAAATAGTTTTAATAAAAATTTTGAATGATTCCTTGTAAGTTGAATTTTTGGTACTCAAAAAGTAGGAAATAGGTCAATCTATCCTATTGAGTCACTTGAAGTAGCAGACTCAAAAAGAACTTATTTATTCGTTTATCTATTTCTATTTCTTTATATATATGTTAAAGATGGTGTCTTGCTAAGACTTCTTCAGAAAAATCTTTACACATATCATATATAGAAGAAAAAGTATAGATTACGCGATGTCTATGTACAACTGAACCAATGACTATTCATGATTCCATGATTGAATCAATTCCATACCGGTTCCAAATTAGAGGAATGTTATGGTAAAACTTCGTTTGAAACGATGTGGTAGAAAGCAACGTGCGACTTGAAGGACAGATCCGTTGTGGATTTTTACATCCGCTATTTTATATTTATATAGGAATGAAGGTGCTCTTGGCTCGACATCGTTTGTTCTGTTCCACTCGAACCCTTCGTTTTTTTTCTTTTTGTTGGGTTGTAAATAGTCCACGATGGAGCTCGAGTGGAAAGGATTAATTCATTTCTCGGGGGCAAGGATCTAGGGTTAATGCCAATCAATAAATTGGAACAACTTCGTAAATATATCTTCGAGATAGAAATGGAAAGGATCCAATTTGAGCAAGTTTCCAATTCAAAAGCAAAACCTGTTGGAATTGATCAAACGTTTTCGATCCAAAGTGTATCACGCGGGAATCAACTGTCCGTAGGATTCTTTGATAGAAAGAGAAATCACAAAAAAGGGTATGTTGCTGCCATTTTGAAAGGATTAAGAAGCACCGAAGTAATGTCTAAACCCAATGATTTAAAACAAAGATAAAGGATCCCAGAACAAGGAAACACCCTTTTAATTGTCTCGATAGTCTCAATAACTGGATCAGACTGAAGAATCAAAATAGAATTTTAAACGAGACAAACAAAAGGGGGTAAAGACCACTCAATAAATGAAATTTATTAAAGATTTTTTCCTTTAAGCTATTTGAGAGTTATCCAACTTGAGTTATGAGTACGAATGGTTTCTTTTTCATTTTCAGGAAGGAAGAAGAAAAAAAAAGACTTAAATCATAGTCTAATTGATTTTATAGGCTCATTTGTCATTTATTAGAATTCCATACATATACAAAACTTAGAATCAAATCATTTTTTCTCGAGCCGTACGAGGAGAAAACTTCCTATACGTTTCTAGGGGGGGTATTGTTCATCTACATCTATCCCAATGAGCCGTCTATCGAATCGTTGCAATTGATGTTCGATCCCGAAGAGAAGGAAAAGATCTTCGAAAAGTGGGTTTTTATGATCCACTGAAGAATCAAACTTATTTAAATGTTCCTGCTATTCTATATTTCCTTGAAAAGGGTGCTCAACCTACAGGAACTGTTCAGGATATTTTAAAGAAGGCAGAAGTTTTTAAGGAACTTCGACCTAATCAAACGAAATTCAATTAAAGAAATACCAAGGGGGGGTAGTGATTTTTATATAACTTTGTATAACTTTTCTCTACTATTTTTTTATTTCCCCCCTTAATCCTGCTTTATTCGTATCTATTTCTCATTGCTTCTGTCGAATTCCATGGTCGATAACAACAAAACCTTAGTTTATTGATCATATAAATCTCAAATTCGGACATTTCATTTCTTTCAATTATGTGGTTTTCGTTGGAATTTGAC